TTCATCCCTGTAGTAATCGGATGAATTGAGTTGTAGACATGAAAGCGTAAGAACCCAACGGGCTCCTTTCCCCTCGAATTAGACAAACAAAGAAGGGAATCCCGTTGGGTTCTTAAGAATCAGAGTCTTTTTTTGTCGTCTAAAAGTTGATTTATTTTTATACTGTTCCAAAAAACCCCATTCCATTTTTTCTGATTGATGATGCTTTTGAAAAATGAACTTCATTGATTGATTCACCTGCTCGTTGATAGTATCTATAGGGTACTTTCCAAGTTAGAAGAAGGGAGGAATTACTCAATTTTCTGGATTATCTATATTTCTGTATATTAGATATCGTCCAAATACTTTTTTTCTATACTTCTATACTCTTAACTTTCATTTATTTATTTTATTATCATTATCTCAGAAAGATTTCAATTTTTTACAAGTTCATTGAATAAGTTCTATTTAATAAACAAAAATGAGATCGCCCTCCTTTTTGTTTGTCCAATACTTTATTTTTATTGTACGTAATAAATAAAAAAAGAAGTTCTGATACATCTCCCAAACCAAGACTAGGAATTTTTGACGAACAGGATCAAAAATCATTACTTTCTCGACACAAGAAGGGGAATTTTCTACACCCCTTTCTTGTATCGAAGGCTAGGAAGACAAATAATCCCTCCTAGAATTATTTGTTGCCCGCGTTTATCGTTCCGCGCTTACTTATGCGACTATCTATCCCAATCTTATTCTATTGGGATTTGAAATAGAATAAGATTGATAATTGAAATCCGGCAATAGTAACATAGTTGTACCAATTCAATTTTGCTAAAAACAACAAAGAAAGTGGTGGGAAAGTCAAATAACATAGTCTTCTTCAAAAAATATCTACCTAATATATGATATGACTAGGAATGTGGTACAAGGGATTCCCCGAAGCTGGTAGAAAAATAGTATAAACAAGTAAAAAAAATGTTTTTCAGAATTTCAGTTTTTTTGATGATACATAATTGACAACAATAATTTGTTTCTTTTTACGAACTTGATGTCGATAAATCGACGAGTCTAGAAATTCATTTCGGCCAATTGAACCTTCTCGAACTGTTTCTTTTTAAGAACCAAAAAGATTTGTGCCAAAATAACAGATGCCAAGAAGAATAAAAGACCTTGGACACGTAATGGATCTTGAAGTACTATTTCTGCATCTCCCTGACCAAATCCACCCACATTAGGATTACTCGTTAATGGTTGATCAAATTTGATGGATTCACCTTCTGAAACAAGAAGTTCTGGTCCAGGAGGGATAATATCAACCACTTGACCTCCATCCGACGGATCTGTTATGGTTATTTCATACCCCCCTTTTTCTTTTCGTATGATTTTACTTACTATACCCGCTCCGGTAGCATTATAAACTGTATTGTTACTCTTGCTTCCGTCGGGATAAATCTGGCCCCTTCCCCTATTTCCCCCTACGTACATAGGATATTTTAAGAAGTGAACATCCTTCTTAGTAGCGGGGTCGGGGGAAAGAATAGGAAAGGTGATTTCGCTATATTTCTGACCAGGGACAGGCCCTATCACAAGAATATTTTTTTGATTGGGGCGGTAGCTCTGAAAAGACAAATTGCCTATCTTTTCTTTCATCTTGGGAGAAATACGATCGGAAGGAGCTAATTCAAACCCCTCGGGTAAAATAAGAACAGCCCCCACATTCAAACCCCCTTTCTTTCCATTAGCAAGAACTTGTTTCACTTGCTTATCATAAGGAATTCGAACAACTGCTTCAAATACAGTATCAGGAAGTATCGCTTGTGGAACCTCAATATCCACCGGCTTATTAGCTAAATGGCAATTGGCGCATACAATACGTCCAGTCGCTTCTCGTGGATTTTCATAACCCTGCTGCGCAAAAATGGGATATGCACTTGAAATGGATGTCCGAGTCATGATATATATCATAAGCGATACGGAAATGGATCGAGTAATCTGTTCCTTTAGCCGAGAAAAAATATTTCTAGTTTGCATGGTCTAATCATTGATCCGAAAATTTCTACAATAAATGGGGTAGGTCGCTCGTATAGTTCCCTATCCACGATTCTGCTATTTACTGGAATAATTTTACTGGAATAGTATAGGATGAAAATCCCCCGGATAGAAAGTTTTTAATGCTTATGTAGAACTACACAGTAAGAAACATTCTAATTTGATTAGATTAATATCGGTGGATCATTTATCAATCATTCATTGAATGATAAATAACTACAAGTGACGGAGATACACGATTTAAATAACGGAAAATCCAATATTTTAAAATAGTATCGAGAATAACTGGAAAGGTGGAAACAAGACCAGATATGATTTGATCATTATGAACAAATCCAAAATCCTTGTACACAGAACCAATCATTAGTTCCCAACCGTGGGGTGAATGAAATCCGATACATAAATCCGTTAATAAAAGAATCGAAAAAGCTTTTACTGTATCACTTACGTTATATAGGAATTCCTGAGCCCAAGAGTTAAGAATAACAAGTTCTTCATTACCTAAAATAGAATAACCGCTTAGAATAGCAAAACAGATTATATTTGTCGAGAAGTGCAAAATCATATGGATACGATCCTCATTGTGTATCTTGATTAATTGGATCGTTTCTTTGTGGATTCCTATAGAAAGCTTTTGTAGATGTGTCTCCGAGTATTCCTTGATCATCTCGTCCAAGAAGAGGATTTCCTCTAATTCTATAAACTTTTCTAAAAGACTTTTTTCTTGAATATCATTCAAAAAGATTTCGGATTGATTAGTATTCGACCAATTAGTAACCCAAGATTCCATATTTTTAGTAAATGATGAGAGAGAAATCCAACAGGACAAAAACACTATAGATGCAAGATACAAAAGAGGAATGGATGCTTTTTTTTTTGCCATTTTTCGTCTGTGAATTATTAATTAACCCACTTCATTCGTCGACTCTATGTGATCGAATATTTCTTCACATATGAGTTCTAGACAAGGTATCAAACCTATGAATCTATTTTATTTGTTTGGGATTTTGTGTGAATCTAAAAAGAATACAAAAATAGACTAAGACTCCACTTCGAATTCGAATCAAGAAATAATCAAAAATATTGTTTCTAGATTTCTCAATTCATCAAATTTCTTAAAGTGTCCCCTTTCGGTCATTCATCGAAAGGAGACACTTTAAGAAATGAATATTATTGATATTTTGAGACGAAAGAAGTCCTTTTGTATCAAAATATACAATATTTTGAAAAAATTCCAATGATTACCCATATCCAAGAATAGAATAAATAATTGATAGAAAGATATTGTGATGATTAAAAAAAAATGAGTGGTAAAACAAGACAGAAATAGGCCGGTTATCCTTATTAAATTAAGAAAACCCATTATTGGTTAGTAATGGAACACAAAAGAAAGGATAAAAAAGGGTCGATTGACAGAAATAATTTATACGATAGGATTTATCTGCATCTAAAGTATCAATTCCAACAAATATTGAAAAAAGAAAGATTTCTTCCTTTCAAAATCTTTGATATATCCGATGAATTGAATCTAGTAGTTCAATTTCAATTTGTTACTTGTTTGAATTGAGTTGCATGGATTTGGATACGCATAAAAAACCTCAAAACAAAAGGGGGAGTTTTGTTTTATGGTTTTTTCATCGAACGTTTTGACGAAACTTCAGTTAAGTTATGTTATAGAAAATATAGGATTCTTGCGTTTTTTCCCTCCTGCTGAGAAAGCATTCATTCTTCAGCCGCCTATTTTTCTCAAAAGACTTCAATTGGTACGTGTAAAAAATAGGCCAATTCAGCGGCTTTTTGTTCAAGTTCTCGTGAAGTCAAATTCTCATCAGTACGGGTCAACGGAATAGCTCCCCGGCCTCTGATGTCCATATAAAGGATACGACGAGCATAAATACCCTCTTTAACTTCTATTCTAACGGACTGAATATCTTTTATACGGAATCGTAGGAATATGCGACGATTTTTTCCAGGAAATCCCCAACGAAAAATACACACTATTCCTTCCTTTCTATCGAATTGATCATAACCACTACCTACATTCCAGGAAATTGTGCACCACAAATAGGAACTAATAAAGAGACCCGCGATCCCGTAGAAAGACATCACGAGCCCTTGTGGAAAAAAAACAATTTGCTGAGCCGGAACAAAAGATATCAAATTTCTACCAAGATAACTGGAAGTTCCAACCAATAAGAATCCTAATGAACCTAAAAAAACGATAAGGGCCCAGCAAAAATTACTTAGTTTTCGAGACCCCGTTATAAGTTCTATCCATATATGTTCTGATCGCCAACTCATACTTGATCCGATTTGATTTTATTGAAATTGAGAGAATACCCCAAATTAGAATTATTTTGACTTTTTTGTTTCCGAAGGAACTCTCATCAAACTAGCACTAGTTCACATCAAACTAGTGCTAGTTAATGTGAACCCTTAGGAATAATTCATCAAATTGGTTAGATCTAAACTAATAACATACCCTTGATTTGATACCAATATACATATTGATATACATATAGATCCACCAACTTTAGGTATCCAACGATCCTGCTCGATTTGAAACTAGCTAGAATTGATTTACCCATAAATGAAATGATTTTCTGCAGGCATAATAGCTTTTTCCTTTAGAAATCACACGTGATACCTTATTTCCCGAAAGAAATAAATATCTGTGTTATGCTACAAGTAGAAGTTCAAAAAAAAGGTGAGATTGGATCCCCTCAGATCTAAACAATCTTATTTTTTTGAACATAAAGAAATAAAGAAGCCATTGCAATGGCCGGAAATACTAGGCCTACTAAAGGCACAAAAATAGAGGGAAAACTGAAAGTTGTCATAAAATGGGTACCTCGATTTACTATTTGTACCTGTTGTTTTTTTTTATATCATATAATAATTATAATTCAAAATTGTAATTATTATGAATTGGTCTTTATTATTAAAATTAAATAAATTCAACTTTTTAATATTTTTTTTAATACTTAATACTTATAGAAGTAATAGATATCTATATATCTAAGTGAGTATATAGAATAAGTCCAAGGAATGTCGAACTAAATAAATGGACTTATTCATCTTTCTACACGAAAGATACGTATGATACTCAACTTTATTATATTCATAGTGTTTTTCTTCATTTCTTTGTGTTTTGTTCTTGTATTCTAATTTGAAAAGGTTTCTTACAAATTATTGAAAGATTTACTAGAATACGACACAACCAGGATTTTTAGTGAAAATGAGATTTTCGGGCAATGCAGAAAGATAAAAAACTATATCTATTATCTATCTTTATTTGAATTTGATTTGAATTTGATTATCTACGTAAGGCGAAATTCGTTTTATTTGCCTAATTTCACGAAAGCAAAAAGAAGAACTCACGCTTTTTTCTTGTTGATAAAGACTTCTTAATTAGTAATCGGAAATCTAGGTAAAAAAAAGAGTTATCCGCAACTTTTGCTTCTTTCTACAATTAGATCTTAGGTCACGAACCAAAGAAGATTCCGTTCTTATTTACTTTGATTCCGACAAGCTGACTATTTGTTTGCTACAAATAAAATAATTGAACTTAGTACGCTCTATTTGCTACTTGATTGAATTTGAATTCAAAGGAAAAAAGGCGTGGAGCTTAAATAACTCACTCAGAACACTTTTTAAAGTATTACGTGGTACGATTAGGTCGAATAAGCCTTTCTGGAATAAATGTTCAGCGGCTTGTGAACCTTCAGGTACTGTTTTATTCAATGTTTGTTCAATTACTCTTTTACCCGCAAATGCAATGTAGGAATTGGGTTCGGCAATAATGATATCTCCCAACATACCAAAACTAGCAGTTACCCCGCCAGTAGTAGGAGATGTAAGGATTGATACATAAAATAACTTTTTATTGGATTGATAATCATATAAGGCAGATGATATTTTAGCCATTTGCATCAAGCTCAAACTTCCTTCTTGCATGCGCGCCCCCCCCGAAGCGCACACTATAATAAGAGGTATAAGTCGATTGGTAGCGTACTCAATCAAACGAGTGATTTTCTCCCCCACGACGGATCCCATACTACCTCCCATAAACTGAAAATCCATAACCCCAATTGCTACGAGAATACCATTTAGTTGACCTACACCTGTTTGAACAGCCTCAGTTAATCCTGTCTTTCTTTGATAAGAATCAATACGATCTTTATAAGGCTCCTCCTCCGAATGAAATCCAATGGGATCCAGAGAGACCATGTCTTCATCCATAGGATCCCAAGTACCGGGATCGATCAAAAGTTCGATTCTTTCTGAACTACTCATTTTCAAATGATATCCACATTGTTCACAAATATTCATTTTTGATTTCAAAAATTTCTTATAATTTAATCCATAACAATTTTCGCATTGAACCCACAAATGCCTGTATTTTTGAGTTGCATCGAGATTATTAGACCCTTCTCTTAGACTTAGAGTTAAATCATTACTCTTCGCGCGGGTTTGTAGACTGGACCTCCCGCTTTCACTACTAGTTCTACGTTTATCAAAAATGCACCTAGAAATGTAACTGTCACTACTATCACTTACAATAGACGTATCAATACAGATTTGAGACTGAAGATAACTGTCAATGCAACTATTAATGTAATTATTCCAACTAGATTGAGTATCATACATGTAACGATTGGATAAGGAATCTTCACTAGTAGATCCATTATTCATACAACTAGAATTGCGATAATGATAAAAGGAACTCTCTAGTTCACTCATAAAAGAAAGGTCGTTGCCAATCTCAAAAATATGCTTTTCAATATCAAAATAGATAGAATAACTGTCTCCATTCCTATCCCTAACTAAAAAAGTATCATCAGAGAGGAAATTCCAAACGTCTTTAAAGCCGAATAAATGATCGACATTAGTGTAACTAGAATTGTCACGACCCCCGCAACGATGAATGTTTTTAGCCCTACCTTTTCTATTCGGATCTTCACTTTCACTAGGATTAGTATTTTCAATAGGACCAAGATTGTCCATTGAGTTCTTTATACCATATCTATCTTCTAACTCCTTTTTAAATACCATCGAATTAAACCACCATCTTTCCATAGAGTTTTCTTGCTCCCTAGTTGTTTGCATAAAAATACAATAGATGAATAGTCATTCGAACCACAATTCTTTAGTTTTATTTATTTCCTATCAAACTAAACATAGAAATTCAATTACTGAAGTGTGAAAAAGGATTCTTTTTTGTTTTGTGGGAATCCAGGGGTAAAACTTCACTATACTATCCACTAATACTATATATGAAATATGATAGATTCTAAAAATAATAATGATAAAGAGTGGTTTTTCCTATGTCTTCGTATCAAACAAAAAAAAAAAACTATTTGTTCTCTCCTAGAAACATTCGTAAAATCTCGTCTAATAAATAATAAATTAAGGTTTTATTCTAACACGAAACGAAGAGGACAATATACAGGGTGGGTCGAATGTGATACT